TTTTTGATCGGTTTTTTTAATGCAAATAGATTCAATCTAGTAATTTCTTTTAGATTAAGTCTTAGGTCTTGTTTGACCTGTGAAAGACCTCCTTTGTTGAAATTTTCCCACAATTCCTAAAATAAAAGAAAAAAACTTTCCACTTTCCTAAACTAAGGACGGGAAGGAAGAAGGCGAGCATATCTTCTAAATTAATCATACTCAACCCAGCCCTTCCTGGGGTGGGATATTGTCTGTCCCGATAAATAGATAATTCCAGGAGTAATAAATAGGAGTAAATAAAATAAAGTATTGATATAATTGGAATTGCAGAAGTAAATACCCATTTAACTAAAAAAAGAAAAAAGTATCTAATCGAAAGAGCTTATTTTATTTGTTAGGATTAAACAAAAGGGTTCGCAAATAAAAGCGCTAGTGCCACAACTAGTCCATAAATTGTTAAAGCTTCCATAAAAGCTAGACTAAGCAATAAAGTACCTCGTATTTTACCTTCTGCTTCTGGCTGTCTCGCAATACCTTCTACAGCTTGTCCTGCAGCAGTACCTTGACCAACTCCAGGCCCAATAGAAGCAAGCCCTACGGCCAATCCAGCAGCAATAACAGAAGCAGCAGCAATTAGTGGATTCATGGTGAGTTCCTCGTGTCAAAAAAAAGAAATGGTTAAGGATACAATCAACCAAGAAATTCTTACTTCTAAGATCTATTGGGGAGAAGTAACTAAAAAAGTACAAATTGAAATGATAATGTGAATTGTCCGAACTACATATAAGGGAATTCCATATCTCGGATTAGATAATGAATCTAACCTAGGAATATATAATACCCTATATACATTTGTTTCTTCTATTTTGTTTGCGTATTTTCTCATTTTCTATTGAATCGGATCCTAAAATCATTGCTTAACACAGAAAACCGCACAAAAGATGACTCCACTTCACTTAATAGGCATTAAGAATATATAGTATAGATCTAGCCTGGCTCCACCCTCCTTACTGCATCTATACTTTGACAATTCCATAATATAGTCTATTTTCTCTCCTACAAATCTAGGTTGTATATTCATACGCATTTCTAACTATTTTTTTTGCAACCAAGCAGATTATCTGGAACCATGCATGAATTGAGCTAAGCTGAAAAAAAATACTATTTCTAAAACTAGTCAATGATGACCCTCTATGGATTCACCTATATAGGCTGCGGCTAATGTTGCAAAAATAAGAGCTTGAATACCGCTTGTAAATAATCCAAGAAACATGACAGGTATAGGGACTACTAAGGGGACTAAAGAAACAAGAACAACAACGACTAATTCATCCGCTAATATATTCCCGAAAAGTCGAAAGCTAAGCGATAATGGTTTTGTGAAATCCTCTAGGATGTTAATTGGTAAAAGGATTGGAGTTGGTTTAATATATTTCTCGAAATAGCTCAATCCTTTTTTGCTAAGACCCGCATAAAAATATGCTGCTGACGTGAGTAAAGCTAAAGCAACAGTAGTATTTATATCATTCGTGGGCGCTGCTAATTCCCCATGGGGTAACTCTATAATTTTCCAAGGTAAAAGAGCACCCGACCAATTCGAAACAAAAATAAAAAGGAACATAGTTCCAATAAAGGGAACCCAGGGACCATATTCTTCTCCAATCTGAGTTTTGCTCAAGTCTCGAATAAACTCAAGGACATATTCAAAGAAATTCTGACCGTCGGTCGGGATGGTTTGTGGATTCCGAACAGCTATAACAACTGAACCTAGCAAGATAGTAATTACGACCCAAGAAGTGATGAGTACTTGGGCATGAATTTGGAAACCTCCTATTTGCCAATAGAAGTGTTGGCCTACTTCTACACCCGATATATCGTATAACCCCTTGAGTGTTTTAATGGAACAAGGTATAATATTCATATTGTCCTCTGATAAAAATTGAACTTCAAAAAAGGAATTCTTTTGATTCAACCATCTCTTTCTCAACTCAGCAACTTGAAGTATTAATCTTATATTTAGGATACCAAGAAAGCACATCAGATCATAATATATATCAATACCCTCTAATATATATCAATATTCCCCTTCTTTTTCTATGCAAAACAAAAAAGAATAGTAAGTGATTCCATAAATCTACGCAGTTGCCCAAGAATTCACTATTCTTCTTAATCAATGATTTCTTATATAGAGAGAACGTCCTTCACAAATTGCAAATACTAATTTGTTAAGAATCAATCGAATGGAAGTCATAGTGTCATCGTTGGCTGGAATCGATATATTCGCGAGATCCGGGTCGCAATTTGTATCGACTAAAGAAATAGTAGGAATCCCCAAAATGGCACATTCCCGAAGAGCTATATACTCTTTTTGCTGATCAAGGACGATCACAATGTCTGGCAATCTCGTCATATATTTGATCCCGCCGAGATATCTTTGCAAGGTGGATAATTTTCTCTTCAAGATTGCCACATCTCTTTTTGGGAGATGTTGGAATTTTCCCATTTTTTCTTCTGCTCTTAAGTCTCTAAATTGAGAAAGTCTAGTTTTCGTAATCGACCAATTAGTTAACATACCACTGAACCACTTTTTATTAACATAATGACAACGAGCCCTTATTGCAGCTGATGCTACTAAATCCGTTGCTCTTTTTTTTGTACCAACAATTAAGAAACTTTTTCCCTGACTTGCTGCATCAAAAACTAAATCACAAGCTTCTGATAAAAAACGAGCCGTTCTAGCGAGATTTATAATATGAGTACCTTTACGCTTTGCCGAAATGTAAGGTGCCATTTTCGGATTCCATTTCTTAATACCATGACCAAAATGAACTCCTGCTTCTATCATCTCTTTCAAATTGATGTTCCAATATCTTCTTGTCATTTTTTCCACACTTCCTTTTGATTTTTTCTTTTTTTTTTTTCATCCTACCATTCCATTACGGAATTTTGTTCTTTTTGAAGATTAAGAAAGATCCGAAATAGCTTGAAATAAATAATAATTGTTCCGAAGGAACCTTCTACTGAGAGTTGGCCATTGATACATTGTATAAACATAACCTTAATGAATTAACTGACTTCTTTAATACTTATTTTTTTTTTCATTTTAAAATTTTAAATAAAAATCTAAAATTTGACCTCTTAGTGTTCTAAGTTCAAAAGTCTATCTAGTAAAGTAAAAAAAATCTGCTTTATGTATCCTTAAATCGTATAAATGGGGGTAAATGGGGGTTCTGATGTCTCATAGAAATTGTTTGCTACGTCAGAATCTGAAGAAACTAATTCTGTATGGAGAAACAAAAAATCTCTCATTTCCGACGCGAATAGATTTTGTTTTTGAATTTCGAAATAAAGGTTCTTGTCTTGTGGGGAACGATGCACAAATTTTAGGAATCCGGTACCAACAGGTATAATCCCCCCCAGAACTACATTTTCTTTCAACCCTTTCAACCAATCAATGCGACCTCGTAGGGCAGCTTTTGCTAAAACTCGAGCAGTTTCTTGAAAACTTGCTTCAGATATGAAACTTTGGGTATTCAGAGAAGCCCTTGTTATTCCCAATAAGATTGCCCGATAATAGATCGATTCATCCAAAGCTCGCCCTGCTCGTTCCGCTCGCAATAGTCCGATTAATTCCCCAGGTGAAAAAACATTAGACATTCCATCTTCGGAAACCCGCACTTTTGATGTTACTTGTCGTATAATAATCTCTATATGTCTATTATGAATTTGTACCCCTTGGGATCGATAAACCTTTTGAATTTTATTAACCAAAGAGATACGACTTTGGGCTATGGTTAGCTCAGCTCCAATCAAGAATCCCCAGGGGACCCCAAGAATTCTTGGTATACGCTCATTCCAATCCTCAATTCTCCTTTCGAGATTGGGGGATAATGAATCAATTGAACGCGCTTCAAAGATTTGTTCCACTTTTGGAAGACCTTGCGTTATGTCACTAGATCTCGATTTTTCATATATAAACGTAACTAACCTATCCCCCTTGTAAAGGATTTCTCCATAATGACCATTAACAGTTGCTCCTGTAGTGGCCAAATAAGGTTTAGCTGCTCTTATAACAAAGGAATCCATATTAACAATGAAAATTTGACCAGATTTTTTTATGTGCGATTTAAATAGACATACATTTTCACAAATAAATTGTCCAAGGTGAATTATTGCCGATGTCTCTTCCCAAGAATCATGATGGACAAAGTGACAATTCAAAAGTAATGGATCCAACATTATGTTACTATCGAAATTGGAAACCCTTTTATTTTCATCTATTAAAGAGTATTTAAGTCCTTGAAGTACTTGGAAGGTTTGTTTCAAATTGGCAAGGAATAAATATTTTTTTAACAGGCTCTGATTATGTGTTAGTAAATAGTAAGATGAAGAAAAATTCGATGTACTAGGTACAATAACGCCTAAGGGCCCAAAAATTTCTTGAATAGGAATTCTAGGATTCAATTCTTTTATCGCATTGGGATGTTTTGAATTCTTGAATAAACCAATTCGAGAACAGTTGGATGCCGACAAAATCATCAAAGGTTGGTATTCTTTATTTCGATTCAACAAGGTGCCAGTAGCTTCTTGATGTTGGCTAAGTGATTCAATCTTCGCCTTGGAATAAAAGGAATTGGTATTGGTGCGATCTAACCTATTATGGGGAATCGGTCCTGCACTTGTCCTATCATACCTTTTTCGTGTATATGAAATAGTGGACTTGACTAACTCAATTCTTAGGAAATCGCGAATAAGATCATTTGCTCTTAGCTCAACAAGGGAGGCACCAGCCTTCTCTTTTGCTTCTTGTTCCCAATTCACTACTAAGCAAGTTCTAACAAATTGACTATTTGTGTGATAAATTCTTTGAGTTAACTTGCTATTTTCATGAGAAATAAAATTGACAAGTCGAAGTTGGAGATTCTCTTCTTCTTGCAAGAGATCCTTTGGGAAAAGTGTTGCTAAATTTCTCCCTTCGTCCATTTCATATGCGACTGCAGGGCGAACGAAAACAAAATACTTTTCCTTGCTCTTGAGAATTTTTTTTCGTTGAACATAGACCCAATTTTTCCTTTTTTTTGATTCCTTAGAATCTTTTTTTTTTCTTTCTGGTGGTATCAAACAGCCACCTAATACCTTATCTGCCTCTTCAGGAAAATGAATATCTCCGGAAAATATTTTGAGTTCTGTATGGCTTTTTTTTCTCTTCACTCGGACCAGTCCACCTAGTCGACTTCTTGTATTTTTTGTGAGTTGTGTATTCACTCCAATAATACTATTGTCAAGTACCTTTAGGGATGAAGATCTCGGCAAGATATGCAGTTCTTGAAGAATGAAAAAAAAACGATCTACTTCTTTTTGGTATTTTAGACTAAATTCTTTTGTTCCTCGATGCTCAATCAAACCCTCTTTTTTTAAGATAGAATCTTCCTCTGGGCTATCATATTCGTCCTCGGAGTCTTCTTCTAAGTCTTCCTCTAAAGTCCCATATTTGTCCTCTGAGCTTTCCCCGGGGTTCCCATATCCGTCTTCTGAGTCTTCTTCTAGAGTTCCATATTCGCCTTCTCGGGTCCTATATTTGCTCTCTGGGCTCCCATATTCGTCTTCTGAGTCTTTCTCTAAAGTCCTATATTCGTTCTCTGGGCTCCCATATTCGTCTTCTAGGGTCTCATATTCGTATTCGTCCTCTCGGGTCCTATATTCGTCTTCTAGGGTCTCATATTCGTCTTCTAAGTCTTCCTCTCGCGTCCTATATTCTTCCTCTAGGGTCCTATATCTAAATTTAACAATTCCTGAACCCTTTTTATCTTTTCTGTATCGTAGATCGTCAAAATAAGCAAAAATAGTATTTCTACGTAAAACACCCATAAAGGGTATTTCAATCGAAATCCCCAAACAGGATATTAGTTCTTTCTCTTGTTCTTGATGGTATTGTAATGGAATGACGAACCTATTTCTTCGCTTTTTCGCCAACAAATCCGAATTATCTTGAAAAATAGAAGGATAGATCAAATTCCAATGGCCGTTGGCCATGATTCGATCCGACCTTGAATAATCAAAAATTTCCCTATCTTTTTTACCATAAGTATTCATTTGATCTTGATCCTTGTGGAGTGAAAAAGACGCTATACTGGATCTGCATATATTTCCTGACAATATCCATAAATGGCTTGTTTTTGGTAATCGACGAAGATTACCGTATTGATATTCGGGCGCATGATAAACATCAGTACTCCAGTGCATTTCGCCGTCTGATTCGGAATAAATATGCTTTTGTACCCTTTCTTTAAAATGTAAAGTGGACGTTCCGGCACGAATCTCCGCAATTACTTGTTCGGATTTTACATATTGATCATTTTGCACTAGAATCAAGCTTTTTGAGGGAATACTCACACTATATAGAATATCCTGACTCTGAATAGTTACATGCAAGTCTATATAACATAGAAAAGCAGGCTGTCCATGACGGGTACGTGTGGGGTGAACCAAATTTTCAGTGAATTGGATTTTTCCATTCGAAGGGGATCGTACAAGGTCGGCAGTACCCCCTGTGAATACTCCGCCAGTATGAAAAGTTCTTAATGTTAGTTGAGTCCCGGGCTCCCCAATTGATTGACCCGCAATAATACCTACGGCTTCTCCCAATTCTACGAGATCACTATGAGTAGGACTCCGGCCATAACATAATTGACAGATCCAAGAAGTGCTCCGGCAGGTAAAGGGGGTTCTAATATATATTGGTTGTGCTCGAAATGGTTGTGCTCGAAAGGCAGTTATGAATCGATTGACTAATCCAATTCCGATATCTTGATTTCGAGCGGCAATGCATCGTGAACCGATATATATATCGTCTGCTAATACACGACCAATTAGTGTCTGGGCAAAAAGTTTTTCCGTCATCCCATTTTGAGGACTCACAGAAATACCTTGGATAGTACCACAATCTCTTCTACGCACAAGAATATGTTGAACTACTTCAACAAGTCTACGTGTAAGATATCCAGCATCTGCTGTTCGTACAGCAGTATCTACAACCCCTTTGCGGGCTCCATAGCAGGAAATTATATATTCTGTCAAAGAAAGCCCCTCGCGTAAATTGCTTTGAATAGGTAAATCAATCATTTGTCCTTGAGGGTCCGCCATTAATCCTCTCATACCTACTAATTGGTGTACCTGAGATGCATTTCCTCTGGCTCCTGAAAAAGACATTAGATAGACTGGATTAGAAGGATCCGTTATCCGAAAATTCGAATTCATTTCTTGTTTCAAATATTCACTTGTCGCATACCATATCTCAACGGATTGGCGTAATTTTTCTACCGCGTGTATAGCCCCATAATAATAGTGTTTCTCCAAAAGAAAACTCTGTTGCTCCGCGTCTTGGACTAACCATCCCTTAGAGGGTATTGTTAAAAGATCCTCGATTCCTAACGAAATCGATGTAGTAGTGGCTTGATGGAAGCCTAGAGTCTTTAGTTGATCCAGTATATGGGATGTATATCCCATTCCGAAATGATCTATTAATCTGCTAATAAGTCGTTTCATACCAGTTCCGTCTATCTCTTTATTATGAAAGACCAGATTGGCCCGTTCCGCCATACATAAGTACCCCCTTTTCGGCTGAGTAGGATTCGACAATTGCTGAGTAGGATTCGACAATGGGCCTGAGTCAGTGATTCGAAAATTTAATTAACTTCATTTCCTTAATCTCAATCTGGATTCGCGCGGCAAAAATGATGCTACTACGGAAATCGGAATGCCCCCCAAAAGGGGAGGGGCATCGCCGAATCTAACTTCCTTGTTTAGATAGTGTATGAATAGGCCTGACTAAATCCTTGTATAGCTTCCTCTATTTCTCTATAAAAAGAAATATGACCAAGAGTGGTTCGAATGTATATAGAACGAATTTCTTTTTTTCTATTTCCCACTATTAGATAGTGGGCATAAATCTCATGATAAGTCCCCAAAGATTCATATTGAACTTCAATGGGAACTTCTCTTGACCCAATGACGCGTTGATCCAGTTTCCATCGTAGCCACAAGGGACTGTCTAAACTGATTAGTTTCTGTCTATAAGCTCCCAGTGCATCATAAGAACTAGAAAAGTGGGGTTCTTTATCTTTCGTATACTTAGAATTATTATTATTGTAATTTACTTTTTGATTTGGATAGTTTTCGCAACTATTATATCTATTTGCATAAATACCTCGGTGGTTTCCAATCGTTAATACATAAAGCCCGATAAGCATGTCTTGGGTTGGTACGCAAATAGGATCTCCAATAGCGGGAGATAAGAGATTCATATGAGAAAACATAAGTAAACGGGCTTCCGCCTGAGCTTCCAAGGATAAAGGTAGATGAACAGCCATTTGATCCCCATCAAAGTCCGCATTGAAACCCTTACACACTAATGGGTGTAAAGAAATAGTACGCCCCTCTACTAAAGTGGGTTGAAAGGCCTGTATGCCTAATCTATGCAGAGTAGGTGCTCTATTTAACAGTACAGGATGTCCCCGCATAACTTCTTGAAGTATTTCCCATACAATGGGTTCCTTTTCCCAAATTTTCCTTTTAGCAATCCTGACATTAGAAGTAGCGCGTTTCGTTATTAAATCGCGAATTACAAATAGCTGAAAAAGCTTTATTGCTATCTCTAGAGGTAATCCACATTGATGTAATGAAAGCGAAGGACCCACAACAATGACAGAACGCCCCGAGTAATCGACGCGTTTCCCAAGCAGAGTCTCGCGAAACCTTCCCTCTTTACCTTCAATTACATCTGAAAGTGATTTGTATACTTTATTGTGACCATCCCTTATTGGTTGCCCGCGGGACCCACTATCAAGAAGTGTATCCACGGCTTCTTGTACCAATTTTTCCTGGCACATTACTAAATCTGCAGGCGCTAATTCACTTCTTTTTAATAGATAGGCAAGGTTGTTGTTCCGACGGATAACTCTCTTATAAAGTTCATTAATGTCCGAAGTCACTACTTTATCTCCAGACCTATAAACAATGGGTCTCAATTCGGGAGGAAGAACCGGTAATAAGCACAAAACCATCCATTCTGGTTCTACATTTGTTTGAATAAAATGTTTCGCCAATTGCATGCGTCTAATCAAAAAAACTTTTCTTATTCGTCTTTTTCTATCTTCCCATTCATCTCCACTATACCCCTCGTCTTCTAATTCCTTCCATTCGACCAAGGAATTCTCTATAATAATTCGCAAATCCAAATCTGCTAATTGTTCTCTAATAGCACCTGCTCCTGTCGCAATTTCCCGATTTCGAAATGTTGCAAAGCCTGGGGTAGAAAAAAAGGGAGAAATGCTGTGGTTACAGGATGCAATTTCCTCTTCGAATAAACCTCGTAATCGTAAAAAAGTAGGTTTTTTAGTGCTGGGCCTAGCAAAAGAGAAATCGCCGTATACTAGGCCCTCCAATTTCTTAAGAGGTTTATCTAAAAGATTCGCGATATAACTAGGAAGACCTTTCAAATACCACACATGAGTTACGGGACATGCGAGTTTGATGTATCCCATTTGATATCGTCGTATCCGAGAATCCGCAAATTCTACCCCGCATTTTTGGCAAAATCTCTCGTCTTCGTTTTCAGCTCCGCTCGCTCGAGAATTGCCACAAGCGCAAATTCCGCTTTTTATGGGTCCAAAGATTCTTTCGCAAAACAATCCATCTTTTTCTGGTTTATCGGTTTTATAATGAAAAGTAGAGGGCCTTGTGACTTCGCCAACGACTTCTCCATTAGGTAGGTTTTTGTTAGCCCAAGCCTTTATTTGTTGAGGGGAAACGAGTCCAATTTGAAGTTGTTGATGTTTATATTGGTCAATCATAAAATAGAAATAAGAAAAGAATTTATATTTATTCCGATCAAATCAAACTTCTTCCCTATTAACCTGGAAGTTCTTCTCAGATACAAGGAAATGATTCAGTTCTAGAGCCAAAGATCGTAGTTCTCGAACGAGCACTCGAAAAGATTCTGGAGGATCCTCGTGATTAGGTATTCGTTTTCCCCAGATCGTAGCATTAAGTATTTCTTGGCGAGCTATAAGATGGTCAGATTTATAAGTCAGTATCTCTTGTAAAATATGAGCAACACCAAATCCTTCTAAAGCCCAAACTTCCATTTCTCCTACTCGTTGTCCCCCTTGCTTGGCTCTTCCTCTAACGGGTTGTTGTGTAACAAGTGAGTAGGGCCCAGTAGAACGCCCATGAATTTTCTCATCAACTTGATGAATTAATTTTAAGATATAGGATTTCCCTATTAGAACAGGTTGTTCGAAGGGGTCTCCTGTTCTTCCATCAAATATTCTGCTTTTTCCCGGGTACTCGGGCTCAAATACCCATGGATTTTTTGTTTCTTTACTGGCTTCGTATAATTCTGAAAACACAAGTTTTCTTGAAGCCTCTTGCTCATATCTCTCATCAAAGGGTGCTATTCTATAATGTTTCTTTAGCAGATCCCCCGCTAATCCGAGCGAGCTTTCAAATATTTGTCCCACATTCATTCGGGAGGGTACTCCTAAGGGATTGAAGACCATATCAACAGGTGTTCCATCTTGCAAATAAGGCATATCTTGCCTAGGCAAAATTTTGGAAATGATCCCCTTATTCCCGTGTCTTCCGGCTACTTTATCCCCAACTTTGATTTCACGTTTCTGTAAAATATATACACGAACCATTATGTCGAGGGGGTCCCTCTGGATCCATTTCACATCGATAACGCGCCCTCTTCCACCTATAGGTAATTTGAGAGAAGTTTCTTTTGAAGTGGATACCTCAAGGCCAAATATGGCCCGTAATAATCCAGCTTCCGCGATATACGATGATTCACTCGCTATCTGAGGCGTTAATTTACCTACTAAAATATCACCAGTTTCTACCCAGGATCCCAACCTAACAACTCCATTTCTGTCCAAATTGCGGAGTAAATGTTCTTCTAGATGTGGTATTTCTTTAGTGATTTTTTCAGCAGAGCCTTGACTTGTCGTATCCGTCTGAATTTCATATTTCCGGATGTGAAAAGAGGTATAAATATCCTCATATACCAAACGTTCGCTAATTAGTACTGCGTCTTCAAAATTGTAACCTTCCCATGGCATATAAGCTACTAATACGTTTTTTCCTAAAGCAAGTTCCCCCCCAACTGTAGCAGCTCCTTCTGCTAAAATTTGTCCTTTTTTAATGGATTTACCCCGTGGAACCCGGGGTTTTTGGTGCATACAAGTATTTTTGTTAGAGCGACGGTGGTTAACTAAAGGAATACTTATAGTCTTCCCACTACTTGATAAAAGGATCTTATGACTATCAGTAGAAACGATCTTTCCCTCGCGTTCGGCTATAACGGAAACCCTCGAATCTAGAGCTGTTTGGCGTTCCAATCCAGTTCCAACAATGCACTTCTCGGACCGAGAAAGGGGAACCGCTTGGCGCTGCATATTAGAACTCATTAAAGCCCGATTCGCATCATTGTGCTCAATAAAAGGAATGAGAGAACCTCCAATAGAAAAATATTGGAACGGAAAAATACTTCTAACATGAATCTGTTCCCATGCAATAGTCAGGAATTCTTGACGGTATCTAGCTGGAACAACCTGCTCTTCCTGAATACCTTGATTCAAGGACAAAGAATTTCCTGCTGCTATCATATAATATTCATCTCTATTTGGTGATAGATAAACCACCTGTCTCGCTTTTTTTTTTTTTGCTTTCTCAGCAGATATTTCATAAAACGGACTCTCTATGGATCCCCACAAGTGATCAATTCTCGCATGAATTGCTAAGGATCCAGTAAGTCCAACATTGATTCCTTCGGACGTGTCAATTGGACAAATACGCCCATAGTGACTCGGATGAATATCTCGGCTCCGAAAACTTGCAGTTCTCCCCGTCAACCCTCCAGGACCTAAACAACTCACTTTTCGCCCATGAACAGTTTGTGTCAATGGATTCGTTTGATCAAAAACTTGAGATAACGGGTATGTACCAAAAAAGGTCTCATAAGTAGTTATTAATAAAATCGAAGTTGAAGTTGGAGTTACCAAAGTTTGGGGAGTCGGTTTCGATTGACGTATGAATACTCTACGGATAGTTTTTTGAACTGCATGTTGTAAACGACCAAGAGCCAGTCCGAATTGATCTTGTAACAGATCTGCAACCGAACGAATACGTTTATTTTTCAAGTGATTCATATCGTCATCGTCAAGTATACCCGTTCCAAATTTCATTCCAATCAAATGATCCGTAGCGGCCAATACATCTCGTGGTAACAAAAATGTATTGTTCTGAGGGATATCAAGATTAAGTCTCCGATTCATATTTCGTCGACCAATCCTTCCTAATTCACATTTTTGTTGAAAAAATTTCTTTTGTAATTCCTCACATAAGGACTCCGAAAATACCAAGTCCCCACCTACACAAGCAAATTGTTGATAAAACTCCAAAATAGCTTTTTCTTTTGACTCAATCCTCTTCTTCTCCTTAGCATTCGGGAAAGACAAAAAAATTTCAGGGTAGGAAACATTATCTAGAATTTCTCTTAGATTCGAACCCATAGCTGATGATAGAACTAGAATAGATATCTTTTGTTTTCTACTCACGCGAGCCCATATCCTTTCTTTTTTATCAATTGCTAATTCCGATCTTCCTCCCCAATCTGATATTATAGTCCCGGTGTAGATAGAAATTCCCTTATGGTCTAATTCCGAACGGTAGTAAATACCAGGACTTAGCAATATTTGATTGATCACAATTCGGTATATTCCATTTATAATAAAGGTTCCTAAGGAATTCATTATAGGAATGTTTCCAATAGAAATGGTTTGCTTTTGCACATCGAAACCAAAAATTAATCTCGCAGATACATATAATTCGGAAGAATAGGTGAGTGATTCATACACAGCATCCCTTTCTTTTATCGAGGGTTCTAGCAATTGATATCCTTTCGCAAATAATTGAAATGCAATTTCGTGATCTGGGTCTTTAATTGTTGGAAACTTGTCAAGTTCTTCTGCCAAGGCTTGATTAATGAACCTACAAAATCCCTCGAATTGGATCTGACTAAATCCGGGTATTGTGGACATTCCCTCGTTTCCATTTCGGAGCATCTTAATCTTAAGTTTCCTGTTTATCAAAGAAAAATTCCATTATCAGCTCACTCTTCATCAATCCCTATGGATTGATCTAGCAATCATGGAATCCATATTCTGTTTACTGAATCACATGAAATTCTAGGGAACTCCACATATGTATTTCATATATGTATTTCATACATATGAATAGAGACTATTTTGACGAAAGTTCGAGTTTGCCAGGGGAGGGGTACAAATGGAATGAAAATGAATTGATAAAGCATTCCTAGAAAAAAAAAATTCTGTTACTTATACTTTCATGATATTCTAATCAGATTGGGTGGCAAAGATTTCTCATTTTATCTCCTTTCTATTAATGTAATAAAGCCATAATATAATAAATACACTAGAAAGTTTGACTTTACTTCGATTTAGAATAGCGCGCTTACTTTAATTAAAAAAAAATTGAGGGTTATTTTTTATTTCGGAGTAGTAGAATTGCTAGAAAATTTAGGATTTCATTGTGGAATTCAAAATAAAGTAAGTCCCTTTTTTAAGTACATGCCAATCTAGTTATCCACCTCTCCACATATCCATGCTTTTCTTTTATCATAATTTCACTTGGATAAGCTAAGATAGTCAGGTTATACTCTATATCAGAGCAAATTTCCCTTTTTTTTATTCAAAATATTTAATGCTTTGAAAAATTAAAGCACGATTCCCCATAGAGATATGTACATAAGGGGGATCTTTGGATAATAATGCTGTTCGGAGCTGGAGTTTACCTAATACACAGATTAGGCATAAAGCCATTCTATTTTATTATGCCATTAAAAGGAAGGAGGGAGAGAATACCTATTTAAGAGTCGTTCACTACTGCAATAAAAAAAAAGAGCCAATTTATAGTTAATGGTTCCAATTTGTTCTGAATTTTGCAGCCTGTGACTAGAAATCCACTTTTTCTCCTTTTTCATTTTAATAGAAAAAAACAGAAAGTTTTATTGTATTAGCAGTATCTGTTTTAAGATAGAATCTATCGAAGAGAATAATAGAAACTGGATCAAAAAAAGAAGGAATAAATTTTTTGAAAAAAAAAAGATTGGAAAAAAGTAAGTAGAATTATATTCCAAATAAAATAAAAGGGGTTTTCGTAAGAAAACGTGGACGAATACTTGCTCTTTTTTCGATTTTCGCTCGGATTTTTTGGCGGCATGGCCAAGCGGTAAGGCAGGGGACTGCAAATCCTTTATCCCCAGTTCAAATCTGGGTGCCGCCTGATCAATAAAATACTTAGGTTTATAGTACTGATCGAACTCGAGAAATCTGTACTCCGCATAAGTTTGGGCAAGAGAGTAACTAGGCCTGCCGATACTGGGTTTTTAGAATCCATACCATAGTTCTATCCTCAAACTAGGGTTTGCTTTGGCGGTAGTGGCCCAAAGGGTTAGCAATAGGGATATTGATTCGATTTGAGAATTTAAAACTACGAGGATAAGATGTCAGAAATCTTGGTATCCAAAGAAAGTTCCCTAAGGGGCATTCCTTTTTTTTATTTCAGATTTCAGAAGGGACTCCACGAAGGAATATCAAGACTTCCTAATTATCATACATTATCATACATCTTATTTGACCTACATACACTTAAAGTAAGGACTACTTATTCTAGCGAGAATCAGATTAAATAGGCCGATCCTAAGTTAATTTAGGAGTAGTGTTGTGGATAAAGTCTCCTCATTCTTTCATAGAATGATAGAAAGCAGGGCTGTAGGGTTTAGGTCAAAAATAAACATAGGTAAGGTAAAGGTAGTTATCCAATAACTATTTAGTTGTCCATAATTTTATGGTATATTCGGGTGTCCTTTGCTTATAAAAAAAAGAGTAACAAAAGGAATAAAAAATATTCCTATTCCCCCTTCCTCTATTCAGTATTTAGGACATCATACCCGTACTCTTTTTTAAGGAAAAGGGCTATGCTATGTATCATATTTATACTTAATGCTCTCTAATTCTACTGGAATTCCTATAAGAATAATAATTTGTTAGGAGTAAATTCCTTGAACTGATTGATCCATAGCTTTAGCGTAGAATCCCTTTTTGACTCTGTACCCTTGATTCCACTATGATTATTGATCAATAGTAGAATAATTCCTTCATAGAAATAGGAGACATAATTTAGATGGATATAGTAAGTCTCGCTTGGGCTGCTTTAATGGTAGTCTTTACATTCTCTCTTTCACTAGTAGTATGGGGGAGGAGTGGACTCTAGGGATACTACTAATGGATTGAATAATCGAATTGTTGTATCAACTGTTTTCTTTAATTGATCGTTTTGCATTAATCATTTTGTCAAACGTTATTCTTTAATCTTTTTCTTTAGTTTTGTTTCACTCCGATAATATAATATAATATAATAGAAAGACTCTAAAGTGTCGTAGAAAAAACTATATGTAGTTCTTTCTACCACACTTTAAGATTCCAACCGGATCCTTTCATTTAAGACTTGGATTTTTTTTATTTAATCCCTTTTGCATTTCTTCAATGATTAATTGGAATTCCAATTAATCATTTTGGCTGACTGTTTTTACATAAATAATAAGTAAAAAAGCAGTAGGAATTAGAATGAACAGTGCAGTAGCAATAAATGCGAGAATATTGACTTCCATAACCTCTTTATTTTTTATTTTCACAATAACTCGGGATGTAATCCCATGGAGAGGAAAAAGGGGTATCCTGTAAATTCAAGGGTAGGGCTTGCAGTCTGATAATACTGAATCAATTCAATATTATGAATATTGGATCTATCAAATCAATTCATAGTTGAGAGGGGAATAGTATAACATTAGGAAGACCCTTTATCCATACTAAGACCAAAATGGTTTTTTTTTGATTGGATTAGGAATTCCTTCTTTTCTTTTTTTAATCCTTTTCTCCTTTTTCTTTTCTATACCTCTAACCCACGATCTTTCTTAATCTTATCCAATTTCCCTTACTTTTTCTTATAGTTATACATACAATTATGTATGTATGTATTATATGACCAACTTTCTATGGGTCACATAGACATCCAAATAAGCAGTAGAACTGACACGGGGAAAAGAGATCTTAAATAAAAAGGGAATACAATTTATGTATGGATTCCGGTAAAATACCGGTATTCTATATCATATGTGTGTCTTTCTTTATCGATCGGGAGTAGTGAAAAAAAAATTCCTATACGCCTGCCCTCCCTCTTTAATGAGAGATGCAAAATAAAAAAGCGAAGTAAGGGTGCCCTATGGCTATGGGTATTTGATCTTGTCCCCTCCCCCTTTTTTCATGGAAAAAGGAAATATGAATTTCTCCATTCATTAAACCCTAGTTCGGGACTGACGGGGCTCGAACCCGCAGCTTCCGCCTTGACAGGGCGGTGCTCTGACCAATTGAACTACAATCCCCGCGGGATGTATGGCATACCTATTCTTAAATAGAACCATAAGAAGATTCGATTCGTCTGCCCTACTCTAAGAAATAGACAAATCATATGCTACATACCTACATATTATATTATATACGGGTATAGTGAGAGTGACATACCATACCTAGTATGTCATAATTTTTTATCACTAAAAATGGATAATAATACACCCTTCAATAAGAAAAATTCTTTTGTTTGTAAGAAAGGAATGAGAGAGATATGGGTTATAAATCCAATTTATCCCTTTTTTCTTTATCTTTTATTTCTATAGATCAGACATTTTATTTTATGGAAGAAAAACAAAAGGATTTAGTTCATATTCACGAAGTCCTAGATTTTTGGGCCGAGCTGGATTTGAACCAGCGTAGACATATTGTCAACGAATTTACAGTCCGTCCCCATTAACCGCTCGGGCATCGACCCAGGAAGAATTTATTCTAGGGTTTTTGATAATCTATGATTAACTTCCTTTCAAAATACTCCCTACCCCCAGGGGAAGTCGAATCCCCGCTGCCTCCTTGAAAGAGAGATGTCCTGAACCACTAGACGATAGGGGCATCACTAGACGATAAGGCCATATACAACCGCTCGTGATTATACTATAATCATAGTATGAGCAGTTTTTTTGAATTGTCAATATACTCGAAAAGTATAACTAGATCCAAAGCAAAGAGTTTTTCCTACTTTTCTGTTATGTTTTCATCTAGGAGTTTTTTTAGTTGATGATTAGATTAATTCATGGATCATCCCCTAACTTTATTAGGGAAATTCATTTAAAGGGTATAGAATAAGAATGGATTACTAAATAGTGATTCTATATCCATATTAGTTCAGTACAGGTAGTTATTTGATTGATCTAAGATGAAAAAGAGTCCAATTTCATTTCTTTTTTGCAATTTACATTTTGTGCTTCATTTAGTGTTCAGACTAAAAATGGATGGATCCCGCACTAAGTCATAAAATTCTATAAAAAATGGAGAAAGTTTCAAAAACAAAGAAAAAAGTGAATTAATTTTAGTAGAAAAGTATTCTATCAGATTCGAACCGATGACTTACGTTTTAGCACGGCATTACTCTACCACTAATTTTAAAAGCCCTTTATCGGATTTGAACCGATGACTTATGCCTTACCATGGCATTACTCTACCACTGAGTTAAAAGGGCTTTTTATTTAATTCAAAAATTTCACACTTTGATTTCCCATTATGCGTCTACTGCATAATGTAAATGTACATAATATATGTATAGATAGAGATATTATGTAGAGATTATATATGTATATATCGATATATAGAAATATAGAAATAGAGAAGTTTAGTCATGGCGAGGTTCAAAATCTTGCGAGCTCAAAATCTTGAGAAAATTAAGAAAAATAAGAAACTATTTCATATTCTCTCTTATAACTTGCACAAAACTAAAGTAGAGGTTTTTTTATATAATAAAATACGTGAAGAAAGAGTGGACACAATATAAAAAAACCATACCATACTTAACTCTTCTTGGTTCAGGGTTTTCTGTTTCCGAAGACTAGTAAAATAGGGGGATTCTGCAACCCTAAGAATTCAATTACCCAATATGATTTTTGGAAGGAACATTTGGTAATGGTCTTGATCCTCTATGTTCTTTTTTATGTGTTCTTAGTTCTATTTTTATTCTTTTAAACAAGAATCGAATAAACTAGAATTGAGTGAGTGGAAAAAAGGAGAGAGAGGAAAGTGGTAAATGGAGAGAATCGACTAAGCAGAGACTTTTAGGATCCTCTTTACATCAGGTAAATCCGTCGGTCCTGTCCGTTTTTTCTTTAACTGATGACTCTTTGTTTCTTATCTTCTATCAAGCCATAGGGAAGGAAAGGAAAGTCTATGATGAATTTAAAAAATGCATCTCACTCTTTCTCTACGGCTCGGAGTTAATGATAAGTGGGGGAAGGAAGGAAACATCTTCCATAATTTTTTTTGTTTAGAATTGAACAAAAAAGAAAAGGAAAAAAGGAATTTATAGGGGCAGTCTTACCCCCTATACTATATCCCTAGTGTGTATTGTAGGAATAATAAAAGTATTCCGTGCAGCAGTCTGACACACTCACGTCCTCGCAAAGTAAATAATTATCATTGTAGTTGTAAACGTAGAATAGGATCCTAATCGAAATACATACATTTGGTTCAGACGCTATTGGCATGGTTACGAAGAGATGGAATGTATTTTACAGATGAGAGGGGCTACCTAAATCCTAAAGTAAAGGCCGGCGATCGAAATACAAGTACCAACCGCTCAGTGTCATGAACCTTCTCCATCTGATTTAATAAGGGGGAATTAGCCTCCTTCTCCATCTAATGGATATCCTTGACAAAGGGTACTGTTTATATCATAATCTACATGTAGCGGGTATAGTTTAGTGGTAAAAGTGTGATTCGTTCTATTAATAACGGAATTTGAAATGATATACTTAAAAGGTATCTTTCATTTTATATTCCGATGAAAACTTTAGTTCTTATAAAGGATTTAATCCTTTTCCTCTCAATAGCATATTGAGGAAGAATATAAATTCTCGCTATTTGTATCCAAAGACTAATTGAAATTGCATCCAAAATACAAATTGGATTATGAGTACAGAGTCGCGAAGCATAATTTTGCATTGGAGTAATTATTCCAATTTTTAAAATATGAGTAAAGGATCTATGGATGAAGATACAAAAAAGTTTATTTCCAATCGTAACTAAATCTTCTTTTGTTAAAATAAGGAATAAGGAAGCCAAATAGCTAAAAAACGATAGTTTTGGTTTACTAGAACCATCAGCATATTGTTTTAGCTCGGTGGAAACCAAATTCTTTTCCTCAGGATCTCTTGAATGAAATTAGGGAACGAAGTAAGTAGATTAGATGGATTTAGATCAAATTTCTATCTCCTACTCTATAAGGATCATCTAGAAAGCAGAGACCTTTGGTTCCATTCAAATAGAAAAGCTGACATAGATGTTAAGTGGTGAGAATATCCATAAAGGAGCCGAATGAAATCAAAATTTCATGTTCGGTTTTGAATTAGAGACGTTAAAAATAATCAACCAACGTCGACTATAACCCCTAGCCTTCCAAGCTAACGATGCGGGTTCGATTCCCGCTACCCGCTCCACTCCCTATCTCTATAAAAAAAAGGGGTATTCTTTTTGTCTAGACATGGTAAAGGCCTGTATTCAACCTTCTTTGTCCACCAGTTTTTGGTACTCTAGAGCGGAGTAGAGCAGTTTGGTAGCTCACGAGGCTCATAACCTTGAGGTCACGGGTTCGATTCCCGTCTCCGCACTTAGCAGTCTGTATAAAAGGACTCTTCTATATTCTCTAGATATGGTAAAGGGTTGGGTGGTATCCAACTTTTTTTATTCATGAGTTCCCGGCCCGAGAGGGCAAAATTGAGCAGTTTGCGAAAGCACTTGCCCCCAGAACGCGCAAGGCTCCTCTCGACCCTGCGTAAAAGAAAA